AAAAAGAATTTCGACATATTTCTTATGATTTATGATTATGATAAGCAATCCCACTACTTCTGATCCTGTGGTTTCTACACTTGAAGAACAAAACCTAGGGCGTATCGCTCAAATTATTGGCCCAGTACTGGATGTCATTTTTCCACCGGGCAAGATGCCTAATATTTATAATGCTTTGGTAATTAAGGGTCGAGATACTGTCGGTCAGCAAATTAATGTAACTTGTGAAGTACAACAATTATTAGGAAATAATCGAGTTAGAGCTGTAGCTATGAGTGCTACAGATGGTCTGATGAGAGGAATGAAAGTGATTGACACGGGAGCTCCTCTAAGTGTTCCAGTCGGGGGAGCTACTCTCGGACGAATTTTCAACGTTCTTGGAGAGCCCGTTGATAATTTAGGTCCTGTCGATACTCGCACAACATCTCCTATTCATAGATCTGCACCCGCCTTCATACAGTTAGATACAAAATTATCAATCTTTGAAACAGGGATTAAAGTGGTGGATCTTTTAGCCCCCTATCGCCGTGGAGGAAAAATCGGACTATTTGGGGGAGCTGGAGTGGGTAAAACAGTACTCATCATGGAATTGATCAACAACATTGCCAAAGCTCACGGAGGCGTATCCGTATTTGGCGGAGTAGGTGAACGTACTCGTGAAGGAAATGATCTCTACATGGAAATGAAAGAATCCGGGGTGATTAATGAAAAAAATATTGCAGAATCCAAAGTGGCTCTAGTCTATGGTCAAATGAATGAACCGCCAGGAGCTCGTATGAGAGTTGGCTTGACTGCCCTAACCATGGCGGAATATTTCCGGGATGTTAATGAGCAAGACGTACTTCTATTCATCGACAATATATTTCGTTTCGTTCAAGCAGGGTCCGAAGTCTCTGCCTTATTAGGTAGAATGCCTTCTGCAGTGGGTTATCAACCTACCCTTAGTACGGAAATGGGTTCTTTGCAAGAAAGAATTACTTCTACCAAGGAAGGATCCATAACATCGATCCAAGCAGTTTATGTACCTGCGGATGATTTGACCGACCCTGCTCCTGCCACGACATTTGCACATTTAGATGCTACTACCGTATTATCAAGAGGATTAGCTGCCAAAGGTATTTATCCAGCAGTAGATCCCTTAGATTCTACGTCAACTATGTTACAACCTCGGATCGTTGGCGAGGAACATTATGAAACTGCACAAAGGGTTAAGCAAACTTCACAACGTTACAAAGAACTTCAGGACATTATAGCTATCCTTGGGTTGGACGAATTATCCGAAGAAGATCGTTTAACTGTAGCAAGAGCACGCAAGATTGAGCGTTTCTTATCACAACCCTTCTTTGTGGCAGAAGTCTTTACTGGTTCTCCAGGGAAATATGTTGGTCTCGCAGAAACAATTCGGGGGTTTCAATTCATCCTTTCCGGAGAATTAGACAGTCTTCCCGAGCAAGCCTTTTATTTGGTGGGTAACATCGATGAAGCTACCGCGAAAGCTATGAACTTAGAAGAGGAGAGCAAATTGAAGAAATGACCTTAAATCTTTGTGTACTGACTCCTAATCGAATGATCTGGGATTCCGAAGTGAGAGAGATTATTTTATCTACTAATAGTGGACAAATTGGAGTATTACCAAACCATGCCCCCATTGCCACGGCTGTAGATATAGGTCTTTTGAGAATACGGCTAAACGACCGATGGTTAACGGTGGCTCTTATGGGCGGTTTCGCTAGAATAAGTAATAATGAGATCACCATTTTAGGAAATGGTGCGGAAATTAGTACTGACATTGATCCACAAGAAGCTCAACAAACTCTTGAAATAGCTGAAGCTAACTTGAGTAGAGCTGAGGGTAAGAGACAAGCAATTGAGGCAAATCTAGCTCTCAGACGAGCTAGGACACGGGTAGAAGCTGTCAAAGTGATTTCCTCCTATTAGTAGTCAATACAAAATCAAAAGAGTTCTTTATTACACACTACATCTTGATTCCACAAATTGAACACAATGAAGTCTAATTTGATTAATCTGATGATAGAACGAAAAAAAGAGGATGGGTAGAAAAACTTATTAGATACCAAGGAATCCGGTATCTAATAAGTTCTACCTACTATTGGATTTGAACCAATGACTCCCGCCGTATGAAAGCAATACTCTAACCACTGGGTTAAGTAGGTCATTTATCACCACAAAAAGGATCACTTCGATGGATTATAGGTAACATATGTTTTCTAAGCAATATCAATCTTTTACCAGTAAACATAAACGGATCAGAGAGTTATCATGTGGGATTATGGGATACCCTTCTTGACAAGAAATTGTCTCTATGTTAAAATGGTTATGACAAGGGCTATAGCTCAGTTAGGTAGAGCACCTCGTTTACACGTGCGCCAATGTTTTTCAAGGGAGTCAATTATGCAATGACCATAATTGATCTTTTTGAGAAGTCGATGTCTTACTCCGTAGATTCGAGAGAACAAGAGAAAAATAGCCTGACAAATTT